CAAGAACAAACTTGCTTTTTCTAAAAGAACGACTAAAACAATTCTCCAAAATAACGAATTTAAATAAAAAACGGATAAATAGAGAAATACCAATATACCTGTCGAAGGAAGCTAAAAAAGAAAAAAATTTGAGAATTAGTAATCAAATAATTGATGAATTGTCCATTTCTCTTCGATCTATTGATTGGACAAAGGATTCATTGAGAGAACAAAAAATGAAAGATCTGATTGATATAACAAACACATTAATAAATAAAACAGACACAATTATAAAAGAAAAAAAAAAAGAGTTTAGAATTTCAAAGAAAAATATTAGTCCTAACAAAATAAGTTCTGATCATAAAAGATTACAATCAGCCAACATAAAATGGACAATTTTAAAAAAAAGAAATATTGAATTGATTCCTAAATTCCACCAGTTTATCAAAGTTTTGAATGAAAAGATATATATATATATCTTTTTAGGGATGATTAATATCCCCAGAATTAAGGCACAACTTTTGATTGAATCCATAAAAAAAAAAATCAAAAAAGACATTTCCAATAATGAAGAAAATCAAAAAATAATTGATAAAACAAATCAAAATATAACTCACTTTATTGAAACTATAAATAAATCTGTTTTTTATATTAATAATAAGAATACAAATCTTTTTTTTGATTTATCATACTTGTCTCAAGCATATGTATTTTACAAATTATCACAAACCGAAGTTATTAACTTAGATAAGTTAAGATCCATCTTTCAATATCACGGAACATCTATTTTTCTTAAGAATGAAATAAAAGATTATTTTGTTGAAGTCCAAAGAATATTTCATTCGGAATCTAAACAAAAGAATTTTAAAAATCCTGGAATGAATCAACGGAAAAACTCGTTACAAGGTCATTATGAATACGATTTATATCCGATTAAATGGGCCAGATTAATACCAAAAAAATTTCGAAATAGAGTCAATGAAGGTCGTATGTTCAAAAATACGTCTTTAACTAAATGTGATTCCTATGAAAAAAATCGCTTAATTCAGTATAAAAATAAAAAAAAAAATTATTTTGAAACATACTACACATTACCCAATCAAAAAGATAATTTTCAAAAAGATTCATATATTTTTGGATTACCAGTACAAGTAAATAATAAGAAAAAACTATATTCTATTTACAATAACGATAAAAAAAAATTATTTGATATGCTAGAATGTATCCCTATCAATAATTATCTAGTAGAAGATAATATTATACCTATTAATAAAAATTCGGATAGAAGATTTTTTTATTGTGGAATTCTACATTTTTGTCTTAAAAAGAAGGCCTCAATATCGTCCTGGATCAATATTGAGGCGGGTACCAACAGTAATAAAAATGCTAAACCTGGGGTTTATAATTATAAAATAATCGATAAAATTGATAAGAACATTTTTTTTGATTGGATGGGAATGAATGAAGAAATAGTAAGTTGTTCCATATCGAATTTTGAACTTTGGTTCTTCCCAGAAATTGTAAAACTTTATAATGCATATAGGATTAACCCGTGGATCATACCAATTAAATTCATTTTTTATAATTGGAATGTAAATGATACTTTTAGTAAAACTCTCATTGGAAAGAAAAAAAAATATATTTTTATATCATCAAATGAACAAACTCTTGAATTTGAAAAAAAAAAAAATCAAGTCGAAAAAGAATCCGTGGCCCAAGAGGATCTTGACTCAATTATGTCAAACCAAGAAAAATATGTTCAAGAAGAGTATGCAGAATCAGATCTGAAAAAACGTAGAAATAAAAAGCACTACAATAAAAATACAGAAGTAGAACTTGATTTCTTACTAAAAAGATATTTGTGTTTTCAATTAAAATGGAATAATTCCTTAAATCAAAGAATGATCAATAACATAAACGTATATTGTCTCCTGCTTAGACTAATAAACCCAAGAGAAATTGCGATATCCTCTCTTCAAAGGGGAGAAATTCGTCTGGATATTCTTATAATTCAAAAGGATTTAACTCTTACAAAATTGATCAAAAAGGGAATATTGACTATCGAACCAGTTCGTCTATCGGTAAAAAAGGATGGACAATTTATTATGTATCAAACTATAGGTCTTTCATTAGTTCATAAGAATAAATTTCAAAGAAACCAAGAAAAAAGCTATGGGGATAAGAATAGTTTTGATGAACCCATTGCAATACATCAAAAAAGGACTGAAAATAGATATAAAAAAAATAATGATTTCCTTGTTCCTGAAAATATTTTATCCTCTAGAGTTTGTAGAGAGTTTAGAATTCTAAGTTGTTTCCATTCTAAGAATGAAAAAAATATCCATAGAAATAAAGTATTTTATAATCCAAATAGAGTGAAAAATAGTGTTCACGTTTTAGATAAAAGTAAACATCTTGATAGATATAATAATAAACTAATTAAATTAAAACTCTTTCTTTGGCCCAATTATCGATTAGAAGATTTAGCTTGTATGAATCGTTATTGGTTTGATACAAATAATGGCAGTCATTTTAGTATGGTAAGAATATATATGTATCTACAATTGCAAATTCGTTAATGCGACATTTTTACAATATGTGTACTATATTTAGTATCTGAAGAAAAAAAAAAAAAAAATAAGCATCTCCGTTATCTTACGTTTTGATACATAATATGACTTTAATTCAATGTAAATGTACAAATAAATCAATAAAATTTTATTATTGAAATTTGGATTTTCAATCTAACTTTTTTTGTATGTGTAAAAATATACCATCCTTTTTATATCCTAATTTAAATCCTAATTCCATTTTCAAAAAGGGATTGAGTATTAATTAATAATGTATTTTATTTGACAAAAAATAAAAATAGAAATTTGTTGAAATACAAAACAAAATTGAAATCAGTGACAGTGCTAATTGTATATTATTACTCATCAATAAATAAAATATATATATATATAATATCTAAAACTATAAAGGAATTTTTTTTATGATAAAAAACACATTGATCTCGGTTATTTCGAAAGAAGAAAAAAGGGGGTCTGTTGAATTTCAAGTATTAAGTTTCACGAATAAGATACGAAGACTTACTTCACATTTGGAATTGCACAAAAAAGACTATTTATCTCAAAGAGGTCTACGTAAAATTCTGGGAAAACGCCAAGGGTTACTGTGTTATTTGTCAAAGAAAAATAGAATACATTATAAAGAATTAATTAAACAATTGGATATTCGGGAGTCAAAAACTCGTTAATTAAAAAAGTAATTTTGAATTATTTGATTTATTAGATATTGAATTTTGTTAGATATTCAATTTTAATCAACTTATTTGTGTTTTCGGCAATTCATGGAAAAATGAATCGAGGAAAAACTTATGACTGGACCAGCTACAAGAAAAGACCTCATGCTAGTCAATATGGGCCCCCACCACCCATCAATGCACGGTGTTCTTCGACTCATCATCACTTTAGATGGTGAAGACGTTATTGACTGTGAACCCATATTGGGTTATTTACATAGAGGAATGGAAAAAATTGCGGAAAACCGAACAATTATACAATATCTACCTTATGTAACACGTTGGGATTATTTAGCTACTATGTTCACAGAAGCAATAACCATAAATGGACCAGAACAGTTGGTAAATATTCAAGTACCTAAAAGAGCCAGCTATATCAGAGTTATTATGTTGGAGTTAAGTCGTATAGCTTCTCATCTGTTATGGCTTGGCCCTTTTATGGCCGATATTGGCGCACAGACTCCTTTCTTCTATATTTTTAGAGAAAGAGAATTTGTCTATGATCTATTCGAAGCTGCCACCGGAATGAGAATGATGCATAATTTTTTTCGTATCGGGGGAGTCACAGCTGATCTACCTCATGGCTGGATAGATAAATGTTTGGATTTCTGCGATTATTTTTTGACAGAAGTTGTTGAATATCAAAAACTTATTACAAAAAATCCTATTTTTTTAGAACGAGTTGAGGGCGTAGGCATTATTGGTGGAGAAGAAGTAATAAATTGGGGTTTATCAGGACCAATGCTGCGAGCTTCAGGAATACAATGGGATCTTCGTAAAGTTGATCATTATGAGTGTTATGACGAATTTGATTGGGAAGTTCAATGGCAAAAAGAAGGAGATTCATTAGCTCGTTATTTAGTTAGACTTGGTGAAATGGCGGAATCCATAAAAATTATTCAACAGGCTTTGGAAAAAATTCCAGGGGGACCTTATGAAAATTTAGAAAGCCGATGTTTTGATAGAGAAAGGTATCCGGAATGGAATGATTTTGAATATAGATTCATTAGTAAAAAACCTTCGCCTACTTTTGAGTTGCCGAAACAAGAACTTTATGTGAGAGTCGAAGCTCCAAAAGGAGAATTGGGCATTTTTCTGATAGGGGATCAGGGTAGTTTTCCTTGGAGATGGAAAATTCGACCACCAGGTTTTATCAATTTGCAAATTCTTCCTCAGTTAGTTAAAAGAATGAAATTGGCCGATATTATGACAATACTAGGTAGCATAGATATCATTATGGGAGAAGTTGACCGTTAAAATGATAATTAATACAACAAATGTACAAGATATCAATTCTTTTTCAAGATTGGAATCCTTAAAAGAGGTCTATGAAATTATATGGGTGCTTGTCCCTATTTTTACTCCTATATTCGGAATCACAATAGGTGTACTAGTAATTGTATGGTTAGAAAGAGAAATATCCGCAGGGATACAACAACGTATTGGACCTGAATATGCGGGCCCTTTGGGAGTTCTTCAAGCTTTAGCAGATGGTACAAAATTGCTTTTAAAAGAAAATCTTCTTCCATCTAGAGGGGATACTCATTTATTCAGTATCGGACCATCCATAGCAGTTATATCAATTCTACTAAGTTATTCGGTAATTCCTTTTGGTTATCGCCTTGTTTTAGCCGATCTCAATATTGGTGTTTTTTTATGGATTGCCATTTCAAGTATTGCTCCTATTGGACTTCTTATCTCAGGATATGGTTCAAATAATAAATATTCTTTTTTAGGTGGTCTACGAGCTGCTGCTCAATCAATTAGTTATGAAATACCATTAACTCTATGTGTATTATCAATATCTCTACGTGCGAGTCGTTAAGACATAAACTTCTCCTATTTTTTAAGAGTTAAAATGAATTGAATAGTTTTCTATTCATTATTTATATTAATGAACTAAAGAACTAAATTAGATAGTTATATGAGTGAAATAAAACAGCTTATAGAAAAAAGAATTCGCAGTAAAAACATTGAGTCTCATTTTCTAGGTATAAGAGTTAAGCGGAAATAAACATAATAAAAAGAGAACTTTTATCCCAAGATTGGTTAATTAATTATCCCGTCTTGACGCGGACTCAAAAAAAAAAGATCAACCCTAGTGAATTTTCACTATTATTTGTATGTACTAGTATACATCTATTACCATAATACGCGCGATTGAACAAAAATGAGTGGATGGTTAGAAACACCAAAATATGCAAAGGATTGGTAATAGAGATTTTCAAAATTATCCAAAATAAGAGAAGATAAACATTTTTTCAAAATGGATAATAAAAAAAGAATACTAATTGGGGCTTTAAATTCGTAGAAATGATTAGGCAGTACTCCCCACGATTCCGATCCAGAATACGTTTCTATCTACCCATTAACTAAATGACTATCCAAAACGAAATAATCCCTTATTTCATAAGTTCCCCCCTTTTTTTCTGAGAAACAAGAATAGGAACGAAAAAAAAAAAAAATAGAAAGAATACAAGTACAAAAAAAGATATCTTTTTTTTTTTTCTTTCTTATCTCCATGCTATTACAATATTCATTTTCTTTGCCATATCCATATTCATACAAGGTAAAATTCGTGTCAGAATTGACGAACTAATGGAATGGTTATTTCGTTTTCGTAATTAAAACCACTGGATTATTTGTATTTCTAAAAAAAGTATTTTAGTAAAGAATTAAGTTATTACTCAACGAAGAAAAATTGAAATTTTTAACGAGGATGAGATCAATTCAGAAGTTATTTTTTTTTTTATTTATTATTTTTATTTTCTTTTTTATTCAAATAAAACTAAAACAGACAGAATTCCATTGATTTAATTTTGGAATACACGATAGATAGATTTGGATACTATACTATCCGACAAAACATACATATCAAGATAAATAATATCGACCAACTCCTTAAATTTATTTATATCTTTTGAGGAGCCGTATGAAGTGAAAATCTCATGTACGGTTCTGTAATAGCGATGAGAACAGTAATGTTATTGCCGACTATAATTATCTAACAGTTCAAGTACAGTTGATATAGTTGAAGCTCAATCAAAATATGGTTTTTGGGGGTGGAATTTGTGGCGTCAACCCATAGGGTTTATGATTTTTTTAATTTCTTCCTTAGCAGAATGTGAAAGATTACCTTTTGATTTACCAGAAGCAGAGGAAGAATTAGTAGCGGGTTATCAAACGGAATATTCGGGTATAAAATTTGGTTTATTTTACGTTGCTTCCTATTTAAATCTATTAGTTTCTTCATTATTAGTAACAATTCTTTATTTGGGCGGTTGGGATATATCTATTCCGTACATATTAAATTCTTCGCCTTTTGAAATAAATAAAGCAAGTGGACTCTTTGTAATGACAATTGGTATCTTTATTACATTAGTTAAAACTTATTTGTTCTTGTTCATTTCTATAACAACAAGATGGACTTTACCCAGACTAAGAATGGATCAATTATTAAATCTTGGATGGAAATTTCTTTTACCTATTTCTCTCGGTAATTTATTATTAACAACCTCTTTCGAACTCTTTTCACTATAAAGGAATACAATGTTTTATATTCATGACTTATCTCAACCAAGAGAAAGAAACAAACATCAAATTATTCATAGATATTACAATATGTTCCCTATGATAACCGGGTTCATGAATTATGGTCAACAAACAGTACGAGCTGCAAGATACATTGGTCAAAGTTTCATGATTACTTTAGCCCACGCAAATCGTTTGCCTGTAACTATTCAATATCCTTACGAAAAATTAATCACATCCGAGCGTTTCCGCGGTCGAATCCATTTTGAATTTGATAAATGTATTTCTTGTGAAATATGTGTTCGTGTATGTCCTATAGATCTACCCGTTGTTGATTGGAAATTGGAAACTTATATTCGAAAGAAACAATTGCTTAATTACAGTATTGATTTCGGAATCTGTATATTTTGTGGTAACTGCGTTGAATATTGTCCAACAAATTGTTTATCCATGACAGAAGAATATGAACTTTCTACTTATGATCGTCATCAATTGAATTATAATCAAATTGCTTTGGGTCGTTTACCAATGTCAGTAGTTGACGATTCTACAATTCGAATAATTTCAAATTCTCCTGAAATTCCAATAAAAAAGAAGTAAATCCCTTGATTAAATGGTAATTGGAAATTACTAAATTTCTGTTTTAATCGAAAGGAATGAGGTTTCTTTCGTGGTGTTTGTTTGGTCACTAACAAAAAATCCAAATTTTTGATTAATCAGAATTACAGCTTTTTTGGATTGAAAATATATTAATTGAAAATATATTAATAATTGAAAAAAAAAAGAGATTAATAATATCTGGAATTATTTCAAAATACATAATTTCGAAATACTCTTTTTCATATAAAAAATTAAAAAATGAAGTGAATCCAATAAAAGTACATAGATTAATTCACAACCTTTCAGATTAAATTACGAATTGATCAACAATTTTTTTTCCTGGTCGAGTCAATAAGTTCATGAAAAAAATTTCTATTTCTTTATTTATTTATTATTGTACATATAATGGATTTGCCTGGACCGATACATGATTTTCTTTTAGTCTTGTTGGGATCAGGTCTTATATTAGGAAGTATGGGTGTCGTATTACTTACCAACTCAATTTATGCTGCTTTTTCATTGGGACTGGTTCTTGTTTGTATATCTTTTTTTTATATTTTATCAAACTCCCATTTTGTAGCTGCTGCGCAACTCCTTATTTATGTGGGAGCTATAAATGTTTTAATCATATTTGCTGTGATGTTTATGAAGGGTTCAGAATATTCCAAAGATTCAAATCTTTGGACCATTGGAAGTGGAGTTACTTTGCTGGTTTGTACAAGTATTTTTGTTTCACTAATGAATACTATTCTAGATACGTCATGGTATGGGATTATTTGGACTACAAGATCAAATCAGATTCTAGAGCAAGATTTGATAAGTACTAGTCAACAAATTGGAATTCATTTATCAACAGATTTTTTTCTTCCATTTGAACTCATTTCAATAATTCTTTTAGCTGCTTTGGTAGGTGCAATTGCCGTGGCTCGCCAGTAATTAATCTTTAGAACTAGCAACTACAATCTAAATACTAAATAAAACCTTGTTCTAGGTTATCACACCCATACCCTTTACTTTAACTTTAATTAAGTATATTTTTGAAAATTGTTTCTATCCAAATTCTTTTTTTTTTTTTTTTATTCGATCTATTACCAATAGATTTCCCTTGTTCTGTACTTTTTGTAGTAAATCTAATTGAATTTTAAAAATTGTTACTTATATTGAAATGAATCGAAATTGATAAGGAGTTGGTCAATGATGCTCGAACATGTACTTGTTGTAAGTGCCTATTTATTTTGTATTGGTATCTATGGATTGATCACAAGCCGAAATATGGTTAGAGCCCTTATGTGTCTTGAACTAATCCTGAATGCAGTTAATATAAATTTGATAACATTTTCTGATTTTTTTGATAGTCGTCAATTAAAGGGTAATATTTTCGCCATTTTTGGTATAGCTATTGCAGCCGCTGAAGCAGCTATTGGACCAGCTATTGTTTCGTCAATTTATCGTAACAGAAAATCAACTCGTATTAATCAATCGAATTTGTTAAATAAATAGTCTTCATTAGATAAATGATGATATTCATCAAGTTGAATTATTTGTTTATCCGTAGAATAGTAGGATACATAATGTATGACGAAAACGTAAGAAATTAAAGTATCTTGGCCCTATCGCATGATTCAATCTCATAGTAAGTTTAGATTTTTTAGATAAATTATAATAAATTATTGATTCATCTGGTATCTAAATAATGATTAATTTAAAGCTTTATTACTAGATTGAAAATTGATGATGTTCAAAAATTTATAGATCAAAATGTCACATTCAGTAAAGATTTATGATACATGTATAGGGTGTACTCAATGTGTCCGAGCTTGCCCCACAGATGTATTAGAAATGATACCTTGGGACGGATGTAAAGCTAAGCAAATTGCTTCTGCTCCAAGAACAGAAGACTGTGTTGGTTGTAAGAGATGTGAATCCGCTTGTCCAACGGATTTCTTGAGTGTTCGAGTTTATTTATGGCATGAAACAACTCGAAGCATGGGTCTAGCTTATTGATACATCCGAGAAAACCATACTTGAATACATTTTATTTTTTTTTTTTCTTTTTTTTTACTGACAACAACTCGTGCTCAAAATAAAATATATATATTTTATTTTGAGCACGAGTTGTTCTAGTCCAAGTGTATCTTGTTTTTACTACGAATTATTTTCCTTGGTTAACAATAGTTGTAGTTTTGCCAATATTTTTTGGTTCCCTACTTTTCTTTTTCCCTCATAAAGGAAATAAGGTCATTAGGTGGTATACTTTATGTATATGTTTTTTAGAACTCCTTATGATAACCTATACATTTTGTTATCATTTTGAATTGGACGATCCATTAATTCAATTGACAGAGGATTATAACTGGATCCATTTTTTGAATTTTTACTGGAGATTGGGAATAGATGGTCTTTCTATAGGACCTATTTTACTGACGGGGTTTATCACCACTTTAGCTACTTTAGCGGCTTGGCCAGTTACACGGAATTCTCGATTATTCCATTTCCTAATGTTAACTATGTATAGCGGTCAAATCGGATCATTTTCTTCTCGAGATCTTTTACTTTTTTTTCTCATGTGGGAATTCGAATTAATTCCTGTTTATTTACTTCTATCGATGTGGGGAGGAAAGAAACGTTTGTATTCAGCTACAAAATTTATTTTGTACACTGCAGGGAGTTCCATTTTTTTGTTAATGGGAGTTCTGGGTATTGGTTTATATGGTTCTAATGAACCAACATTCAATTTTGAAACATCAGCTAATCAATCGTATCCTGTCGCACTGGAAATAATATTTTATATTGGATTTCTTATTGTTTTTGCTGTCAAATCACCGATTATACCCTTACATACATGGTTACCAGACACACATGGAGAGGCACATTACAGTACTTGTATGCTTCTAGCCGGAATCTTATTAAAAATGGGAGCATATGGATTAGTTCGGATCAATATGGAATTATTACCCTACGTTCATTCTATATTTTCTCCCTGGTTGATCATAGTAGGGATAATTCAAATAATCTATGCAGCTTCAATATCTCCTGGTCAACGTAATTTAAAAAAAAGAATAGCTTATTCTTCCGTATCTCATATGGGTTTCATAATTATAGGAATTGGATCTATAAGCGATGTGGGACTCAATGGATCCATTTTACAAATAATTTCTCATGGATTTATTGGTACTGGGCTTTTTTTCTTAGCGGGAACAGGTTATGATAGAATACGCCTTGTTTATCTTGACGATATCGGAGGAATGGCTATACCAATTCCTAAAATATTTACGACTTTCAGTATTTTATCGATGGCTTCCCTTGCATTACCGGGAATGAGTGGTTTTGTTGCAGAACTAATAGTCTTTTTTGGAATTATTACCAGCCAAAAATATCTTTTAATGACAAAAATATTAATTCTTTTTGTAATGGCAATTGGAATGATATTAACTCCTATTTATTTATTATCCATGTTACGCCAGATGTTCTATGGATACAAACTTTTTAATGTTCAAAATTTTTCTTTTTTTGATTCAGGACCGCGAGAGTTGTTTGTTTTGATCTCTATCCTTTTACCAATAATAGGTATTGGTATTTATCCAGATTTTGTTTTATCACTATCAGTTAATAAAGTTGAAGCTATTTTAGCTAATTATTTTTATAGATAATTTTCTTTCATAAACATAAAAATAAATAAATAAACCAGCAATAGAATATTGGAATAATAATGATTTAAAAAAGAATTTGTTGTAGAAAATAAGTGAAAAAAAAAAAAAATGAATTGGACTTGCAACCATATACATTTGGATTTTCTGAGAACCATTTGAATCACTACATTACTTGATTCAAATGGTTCATTTTCTCCATGATTTACACGAATTTTTCTTATATATATACTGTTCTATGTTTATCTATGTTTAGATTCGTTAGGTCCTTTCTTCAATTCAATTAGATGTTTAATGCAAATGAACCATAACTATGTAGCCCTATCCCTAATAAATTGACCCCAAAATAGCATATCCAAATTATAAGAAAACCCATAGAGGCCACAATTGCAGAATTTACACTTTCAAAATTTTTATTTGTTTTAATATGTAAATAAATTGCGAATATGGTCCAAGTAATAAATGCCCACGTTTCCTTTGGATCCCAATTCCAATATGATCCCCATGCCTCATTAGCCCATACTGCTCCTGAAAGAATACCTATGCTTAAAAAGATAAACCCTATACTAATAGTACGATAACTCCAATGATCTAATTGATGAATCAATTGAGACTTGTAATAATTATTAGAAAAAAAGAAATAAGTGTTTTTTAAAACATTGTTTCCGTCGTTCATGTATTGGATCTCACTTAAGGAAAATGACTTTTTTAAAAAATGACTGTTTTTACCAAAAATTATTATGACTTTTTGAAATGTAATGACTACAAGAGTTAATGAAAATAATGATCCACATAAAAGAGATGCATAACCCAATATCATCATACTTACATGCATCATTAACCAATGAGATTGAAGAGCCGGGACTAATATTTCGGATTGATGCATGTAAGTTAAAAATATTGAAGTAGAAAAACCTTGGGTAAAAATAGTACTTGGTATGGTTATTGAACTTAAACTTAAATAGTTTTTCTTTTTTTTTAAATATGTAACCATATGAAAAATAGAAAAAATCCATGAAAGAAATAGTAATGATTCAGATAAATCACTTAATGGTAAATGTCTCAAATAAATCCAACGACTAACTAATAATCCAGTTATAAAAAAAAAAGTAGTTATCATTCCTTTTTCTGCGGAAGCATATAGTCCTACAATTTCATCAACTAATAAGGTTATCAAAAGAATTGTAATTACAATTGAAACGATTGAAAGGGATATATGAGTTAATATATGTTCTACAGTTGAAAATATCATAAAAAAATAAGGGGGGGGGGGAGATCTATCAATTATAAGAATAGAAATCGGGAACTGAATTCATTATATTATAATCCTTATTTTTTTATAATACCGCATTCTTTTATAATATTTTGAATTTGTAATATAAAGTGTCATGCCGCTACTCGGATTCGAACCGAGATGCTCTAGCACTGCTTCCTAAGAGCAGCGTGTCTACCGATTTCACCATAGCGGCTTTCTCGAAATCATAATAACTTATTTTGATTCAATCGTCGAGTTAGCATTATGTCTAAATATTACACTCAAAAAATGGATTGAAATATTTGTATAGCTTTGTATTAATTGTTAAAGTTCTTATTGTGTAAAGAATTTATCTTACGATTTAGAAAACTTATTTAATTAGGTATTGTTCAGTATTGGGGAAATAGATTATATAATCTAACAAACATCTAATAATATATTTAAATATAATAATAAAGTTATTATTTATATCAAAATTTCCATTGTACAAAAATTTTTTCTAAATTTATAGATATTTTGATTAATATTCTAGTCTCCACATGGAATCCTTTTTTTATCACTTCAAATTAGTATAGGATTCCTTATATAAAAATATAAAAAATCCACCTAAACCTAAAGAAGATAAAAAAAAGATTAAGATAAGAAGAAAGAAACTTTTCGAATTGGGTTAAAAGGAGTAGAGATATATTATCTATGGTAATATAAATTTAGGGAGATAATAGTTTAAGACAATTAAAAAAAAAAGTTTTCAATTTTATCAACTAATTTCATAATTTTAAGAACTTATTTATTTTGAATAAAAAATTGATTAGTAGATTTTCTATATTTATATTTATAGAATAAAATTTATAATCAAATAAAAATGAAGAAAAAACTTTTTGTTTAGGGTCGATGGGGATTCTTATTTTCCCCATCCCAAAAATGAAAGAACAAACATGCTAAAACGAAAATTAAAGGTAAAACCTTGTTTATTCTTTTTTCTTTGAACTTTCTTTCTTAAGTTAAGTTTTTTCTTTTTTTAATTTAGTAAACAAACTTCTTTTTAGTTTACATATCCTAAAAAAAAAAAAAAAAGAATTAAATATAGATCCCATTAGGAAATAATAATCATTTAAAAATTAATTCTTTTTAATTTAACTAGTCTCTTTTTTGATTTAAAAGGGTTCAGATTATTAGAATGTTTCTTTTTTTATTTATTTGATTTGTCGCACAAAAAAACTTTTTGAATTCCCTGTAGAAAGCGATTTTGCTAATGAAAAAGCTTTCAACGCTGCCCAATACCCTTTGCTTTTCCAAATATTTTTACGAATTCGTTTTTTTGATATAGAAGTGCGTTTTTTTGGAACTGCCATTTTAAAATTAAAATAAGTTATTCATTTCTATAGTTGGATGTGAAAGACATATTTTGCTAAAAAAAAAAAATGATTCGTTACTATACTATTTATTTACTATACTATATATTATATATTTGTTCTTTTCATTCGATTCCTTTCATAATCTAAAGATTCTATGAAAATCCATTAAAATATATTATGAGAAACAAACATAAAAGAAAGACAAAAAGTATAATAATAATATAGTATTATTGCAAAAAAGAATACAACAAGAAAAGAGTCTATTCAGGTTTGGTCTGGCATTGTCTATTTTCGCCGTCTTCCATTTATATATGAATGGAATATACATGTCATAAAATAGATCGAAAATTTTTAAAACTCAACTTTTAGTAAATCCTTTTATAATTTATTAAGGATTAGTATATATAATTTTTTTTTAATTGAAAAAAATCCATTCAGTTCAAAAGAGAATTGGTTAATGATTTTTAATAAACGAACTCAAAAAAAATAGTTCTTATTTTTTTGGGTTTGGGCAATTCATACAAATTTTTTTTGGTATAATTATTTGTCCTTCCTCTATAAACCTTGATAAACCTTGTTCTGTGAATAAAAAGTTTTGTAATGCGTAAAAAATAATAATGAAAATTTTTAATTTTCTATATCGTCAGAACAAAAAAAGAAATAGAAGTTTTTACTAAAAATTGCATTTTAGTATATTATGGGAACAGTTTTTAGTTCTTGATTGGAAATATTTGAAGTATTTGAAAAAATTCAGAATAATTAAGAATAGAAAATTCTATTTAACTTTTACATATTTTTTAACTTTTACATATTTTAATTTGTTATTAACTGACCCTTTTCAAAAGAAAAAAAAAAAGTTCGTGAATCAGAAATAATAATAAATAGTAACAAAATTTTTTTTTTATGGAATATACATATCAATATTCATGGATCATACCTTTTATTTCACTTCCAGTTCTTATGTTACTAGCAGGGGGACTCGTGCTTTTTCCAACGTCAACAAAAAAACTTCGCCGTATATGGTCTTTTACTGGTGTTCTCTTTTTAATTATAGTGATGATTTTTTCATTTTATTTGTTTATTCATCAAATAAGTAATAGTTATATTTATCAATATGTATGGTCTTGGACTATCAATAATGATTTTTCTTTAGAGTTTGGCTATTTGATCGATCCACTTACTTCTATTATGTCATTATTAATTACTACTGTTGGAATTTTGGTTCTTATTTATAGTGACAATTATATGTTTCATGATCAAGGATATTTGAGATTTTGTGCGTATATGATTTTTTTCAATACTTCAATGTTGGGATTAGTTACTAGTTCTAAT